TCAAGTTGGCATTGTCAATTTATTCAAAACTTCTCTCTTTTCCTCGGTGAAACAAGAACCTGTTTTGGTCAAACCAAAGAGCGCTTACTTTAGCCTTTGTTTCTTTTGTGCCAAGTCTTCCTTAAGGATTCATCCAACGCAATACCCACTCCCTTTCTTTTGGATTTCCATTCTATTTATATATGTTATATACCTAATTCTTATACAAAGAAAACTCTTTCGCTTCACTTTGTCTCGCTTTCTTTTCTATAGAATCTCTAGAAAAAAGAATTGCTCTATCCTTTATTTAATGATAGTCATATCCTATTAAATAAAAAAGAAAATACTTACTACTAATTAGATTAGAACTTAATTAAAATAGGATATGACTAATGTATGCAGCCTAATGAGGAGTAATACTAAAAAAAAAAAGAACTCTATTTCAGAATTATGAACCAAAATATCTTGTTTTATTATTTACTCTTTCTTTTTTTTTTTCTTTCGATTTTTTCTATTTAAAGTAGATCGGTTTAGATAATGTATATTTTAGATAAATATACTAATATACTTTAAACACAGTAGGAATCCACAAAAAGGAGAAAATCGTTGCAGTCATTATAGGAAAGTCTAGGGATTTAAAGCATATCCTATTTGAAGGAGGATGGAATTCAAATAAAGTAAGGGATCTTTTCTTCTATTGATTTGATAGAAATTCTTTCTATGATTTTCGATGAATGAGCCTATGGTAATGCTTTTTTCTCTATTCTATGGCGCAAGTGACCCTCGAGTCTATAAACAAGTACTAATAAGGAAAAAAACTATATTAAAGGAAACAAATATAGGATATTCATTCTAAAATCTAAAAAAAAAACACATATATATTAGGGCTATACGGATTCGAACCGTAGACCTTCTCGGTAAAACAGATCAAACAGATTATTATCGAAATGATTCGAACTGTTTCAAAGACCCAACATGCATTTTTCTGCATTGGGCTCTTTCATCAACTGATGTAAAGATCAGTTAATCCACCATAGTTTTTCTTTACGGAAAGATAATAAGATGGCTCCCTGTGCTCTGATTGACTGTTTGTATTATGATCTATCTAGGAGCAATACCAAAGTGTTTCAAAGGAGGATTACCTTGACTTAGGTCTGCCTCCGGCCTAAATTAAATCAACCTAAGTGAAATGGAATCTCTATCGTTCCGCTGCAAGAGTTGACTATGAGACTTCATACACCTTAAAGTTCATAGAACGAAAAGAAGTTTTTTGGAGGCCCTTATCCTCATTACGCCTAGCATTGAGTGGGCTGGATATTTACCTTATCAACTAGCAAATCATTAGTGGTTCTATTTGATTAGGCACCCGAATTGGCACCTGAATCGGATTGAACCGACTATTTGTCAGGCTATTGTTCTCCTATTCTCTCGAATCCATGAAGTAAGACATTGATTTTGCAATAAGGTCAATTATGTTCATTGCATAATAAGTTCCTTTGAAAAGCATTGGCGCACGTGTAAACGAGTTGCTCTACCGAACTGAGCTATAGCCCTTGTCAGAGATATCTTAACATATAGATAATTTCTTGTCAAGATGAATATTCTCTAATGCCAGAGGATATCCCTTTGATCTGTTTACTATATAACATACTAATAATGATAACATACCAATAACGGAGCGGTATTGCTTATAAAAAGCATTCGATCTATAATCGATCGAAGTAATGAGGCTTCTTTTGTGGTGATAAATTGCCTACTTAACTCAGTGGTTAGAGTATTGCTTTCATACGGCGAGAGTCATTGGTTCAAATCCAATAGTAGGTAGAAAAATTACTAGATAGCATTGGACTTACTTCGCTTCGCTATCTAATAACTTTTCTACCCTTCTTTCCTTTTTATTTGTATTAACGAAACCTTTGGATTGTCTTCAATTGGATGGGGGAACCCAATTGACAGCCTCGACTCGTATCCTAGCTCGTCTGAGAGCTAGCTTCGCTTCAACCAATTCTTTCGTACCCTCAGCTCTACTCAAATTAGCTTCGGCTATTTCAAGTGCTTGTTGAGCTTCTTCTGGATCAATGTCACTACCTAGTTCTGCATCATTTCCTAAAATGATGATCTCATTATTCACTATTCTCGCAAAACCACTCCACAGAACCGCCGTTAACCATTGGTCGTTGAGGAGGCGTATTCTCAAAGGGCCCATATCTACAGCTGTGTTAATGGGGGCGTGGTTTGGTAATACACCAATTTGTCCACTATTAGTAGATAAAATGATTTCTTTCACTTCACAATCCCAAATAATTCGTTTAGGAGTCAGTACATAAAGATTTAATTTCATTTCTTCAATTTGTTCTCCTCTTCTAAGTTTATAGCTTTCGTGCTAGCTTCATCGATGTTCCCTACCAAATAAAAAGCCTGTTCGGGTAGGCCGTCTAATTCTCCGGAAAGGATTAGTTGAAATCCCCTAATGGTTTCTGCAAGACCAACATACTTTCCTGGAGAACCAGTAAAAACTTCTGCCACAAAGAACGGTTGTGATAAGAACCGCTCAATTTTGCGTGCTCTTGCTACAGTTAAACGATCCTCCTCCGATAATTCATCCAACCCAAGAATTGCGATAATGTCCTGAAGTTCTTTGTAACGTTGTAAAGTTTCCTTAACTCTTTGCGCAGTTTCATAATGTTCGTTGCCAACGATCCGAGGCTGTAACATAGTTGAGGTTGAATCTAAAGGATCTACTGCGGGATAAATACCCTTGGAAGCCAATCCTCTGGAAAGTACGGTAGTAGCGTCCAAATGTGCAAATGTTGTGGCAGGAGCAGGGTCGGTCAAATCGTCCGCGGGTACATAAACAGCTTGGATCGAAGTTATAGATCCCTTTTTGGTAGAAGCAATTCTTTCTTGCAAAGAACCCATTTCTGTACTAAGGGTAGGTTGATAACCCACTGCAGAAGGCATTCTCCCTAATAAGGCGGATACCTCCGATCCTGCTTGAACAAAACGAAAGATATTATCGATGAATAAAAGCACGTCTTGCTTATTAACATCTCGGAAATATTCTGCCATAGTTAGGGCAGTTAAACCAACTCTCATACGAGCTCCTGGCGGTTCATTCATTTGCCCATAGACTAGAGCTACCTTTGATTCCTCAATATTTTTTTCATTAATTACTCCGGATTCCTTCATTTCCATATAAAGATCATTTCCTTCACGAGTCCGTTCCCCTACTCCACCAAATACAGATACGCCTCCATGAGCTTTAGCAATGTTATTGATTAATTCCATGATGAGTACTGTTTTACCTACTCCTGCCCCCCCAAATAATCCTATTTTTCCTCCACGCCGATAAGGAGCTAAAAGATCGACCACCTTAATACCTGTTTCAAAGATAGATAATTTCGTATCTAACTCGATAAAGGCAGGCGCAGATCTATGAATAGGGAATGTTGCACTAGTATCTACAGGACCCAAATTGTCAATAGGCTCCCCAAGAACGTTAAAAATTCGTCCGAGAGTAGCTCCACCGACTGGAACACTCAAAGGAGCTCCCGTGTCAATCACTTCCATTCCTCTCATCAACCCGTCTGTAGCACTCATAGCTACAGCTCTAACTCTATTATTTCCTAATAATTGTTGTACCTCACAAGTCACATTAATTTGCTTATCAGCAGTGTCTCTACTCTTGACTATCAAAGCGTTATAAATATAAGGCAACTTGCCCGGGGGAAAAGTGATATCCAGTACGGGTCCAATAATTTGATCAATACGCCCTGTGCTTTTTTCTTCAATTGTGGAAACCCCGGAACGCGAAGTAGTAGGATTGGTTCTCATAATTATCACATAATTATAAAAAAAAGGAATTTGTCGAAATTTTTCTTTTTTTTTTTCTTGTTGAATAATGCCAAATCAAATAAAAAAAAAATATCCAAAAATCCAAAAGTAAAAAGGAAATAAATTAGTTAATTCAATAAAAAAGAAAAAGGGACTAGCACTTGATTTAGTTGCCCAAGCGAATCCCATTCAATCGTTTACTCATGGAATGACTCCTTTGGAAAGTTCAATCAATCTTTTTTTTCATATACATTTCGCCTTTTGTGAAGGATCTATGCCTGCTCTACTTTCCTATCTAGGACTTCGATATACAAAATATATATTACTGTGAAGCATAGATTGCTGTCAACAGAGAATTTTCTTAGTATTTAGGTATTTAGATTCAAAATAAGAAAGGGTTAAGAACTTGTAAAATTGTAAAATAAGGATTAGGGATTGGTTTGGGTTGCGCTATATCTATCAAAGAGTATACAATAATGATGGATTTGGTAAATCAAATCCATGTTAACTTACCATAACAACAACTCAATTCCTATCGAATTCCTATAGTAGAATTCCTATAGGATAGAACGTACACAGAGTGTACGCATTATATATGAATGAAACATATTCATTAACTTAAGCATATTCCCTTAACTTAAGCATATTCCCTTTTTTATTTAATGAGTTGATATTAATTGAATATCCTTTTTTTAAGATTTTTGCAAAGGCAAAGGTTTCATTTACTTACGCCTAATCCATATCGAGTAGACCTTGTCGTTGTGAGAATTCTTAATTCATGAATTGTAGGGAGGGACTTATGTCACCACAAACAGAAACTAAAGCAAGTGTTGGATTTCAAGCTGGTGTTAAGGATTATAAATTGACTTACTACACTCCGGAGTACGAAACCAAGGATACTGATATCTTGGCAGCATTCCGAGTAACTCCTCAGCCCGGGGTTCCGCCTGAAGAAGCAGGGGCTGCAGTAGCTGCGGAATCTTCTACTGGTACATGGACAACTGTTTGGACTGATGGACTTACCAGTCTTGATCGTTACAAAGGACGATGCTATCACATTGAGCCCGTTCCTGGGGAGGAAGATCAATATATCTGTTATGTAGCTTACCCATTAGACCTATTTGAAGAGGGTTCTGTTACTAACATGTTTACTTCCATTGTAGGTAACGTATTTGGTTTCAAAGCCTTACGTGCTCTACGTTTGGAGGATCTACGAATTCCCCCTACTTATTCAAAAACTTTCCAAGGTCCGCCTCATGGTATCCAAGTTGAAAGGGATAAGTTGAACAAGTACGGTCGTCCTTTATTGGGATGTACTATTAAACCAAAATTGGGATTATCCGCAAAAAATTACGGTAGAGCGTGTTATGAGTGTCTACGCGGTGGACTTGATTTTACCAAAGATGATGAAAACGTAAACTCACAACCATTTATGCGCTGGAGAGACCGTTTTGTTTTTTGTGCCGAAGCAATTTATAAAGCACAGGCTGAAACCGGTGAAATCAAGGGGCATTACTTGAATGCGACTGCAGGTACATGCGAAGAAATGATTAAAAGAGCTGTATTTGCGAGAGAATTAGGGGTTCCTATTGTAATGCATGACTACTTAACTGGAGGATTCACCGCAAATACTAGTTTGGCTCATTATTGCCGCGACAATGGCCTACTTCTTCACATTCACCGAGCAATGCATGCTGTTATTGATAGACAGAAAAATCATGGTATGCATTTCCGTGTATTAGCGAAAGCATTGCGTATGTCTGGGGGAGATCATATCCACGCTGGTACAGTAGTAGGTAAGTTAGAAGGGGAACGCGAAATGACTTTAGGTTTTGTTGATTTATTGCGCGATGATTTTATTGAAAAAGATCGTGCTCGCGGTATCTTTTTCACTCAGGATTGGGTATCCATGCCAGGTGTTATACCGGTGGCTTCAGGGGGTATTCATGTTTGGCATATGCCAGCTTTGACCGAAATCTTTGGAGACGATTCCGTATTACAATTTGGTGGAGGAACTTTAGGACATCCTTGGGGGAATGCACCAGGTGCAGCAGCTAATCGAGTGGCTTTAGAAGCCTGTGTACAAGCTCGTAACGAAGGCCGTGATCTTGCTCGTGAAGGTAATGAAATTATCCGCGAAGCTTGCAAATGGAGTCCTGAACTAGCCGCAGCTTGTGAAGTATGGAAAGCGATCAAATTTGAGTTCGCGCCGGTAGATACTATCGATTAAGTAGATAAAACTTTATATTTTATAAAGAAATCTAAATAAAAAAGAAGCGAAATAGAAAGAAAAAAAGTTACGAAATGCAGTAATTCTTCTTTATTCTTCTAATTGATTGGAATTAAATTCGGCTCAATCTTTTTTTCGAAAAAGATTGAGCCGAATTTAAATAGATTTTGATACGATCATGAGACTTGACAAATCGAGATTCTTCTATTCTATATATCTAGAATATAAAAATATCTAGAATATAAAAAGGTATAATACAATAAACAAATACAAATAAAAATAGAGTATTATCATACGATAATGGAATCAAATACGCAGTATTTACAGAAAAGAGTCTTCGTTTATTGGGAAAGAATCAATATACTTCTAATGTCGAATCGGGATTCACTAAGACAGAAATAAAGCGTTGGGTCGAACTCTTCTTTGGTGTTAAGGTAGTAGCTGTGAATAGCCATCGACTACCCGGAAAGGGTAGAAGAATGGGACCTATTCTGGGACATACAATGCATTACAGACATATGATCATTACCTTTCAACCGGGTATTCTATTCCACTTCTACCCCTTAAATTAAAGAAAGGGTATTCTGAAAGAGGTATTTCTTTCGTTTTCATAATCGCTTTTTTTTGAATTCAATTTCAAGTTCGATTAGAAGCATACAAAGGCCATGAGAATGGGAAAAGAAAAATCAAATCTTTTTAATTAGTTCCCCTTTTTTGCAATTTTCTTATTATTCCTTCCATTCATTTTTTTTATAGAATACTATTTTTTATAGAATTCTATAAAAAATCTTTTTTTGCAAACTCAAAAATATAATAGTCAATATTCCTTATAATAGATATACTTAATTATATCTTAAGAATCATAAGATATATTTTGAATAGATAGAAATAGTAAATTTGAATTGAGACACCTATTCTATGACAGATTTTAACTTACCCTCTATTTTCGTGCCTTTAGTAGGCTTAGTATTTCCGGCAATTGCAATGGCTTCGTTGTTTCTTTATGTGCAGAAAAATAAGATTGTCTAGAACCGATGGGGCCAAATTTTCTCCATGTATTTCCAGGAGCATAATACAGATATTTTTTAGTGTAAGTAATATAATATGATAGGGGTAGCTCTTTCTACACACAAATGAAAAACGTCTATATGCAGATATAAGCTACGAGTATAAATGCATGCATATGCCTAACCGAGTATAGCGAGTTTTTTTTAAGTGGATCCACGAATTTTTTTGAATAGAAAGTCAATGTATCTAACCAATTATTTCACAGGAGTACTAGCTACTGAAAGCGATTTCAGAATAAAAAAAAGTAAAGTCAAAATCGTTTAGCTTATTCTCTCAATTTGAATTAACCGCTGCTGGATTTTGTATATCTAATATGAATTGGCGATCAGAACACATATGGATAGAACTTCTAAAAGGTTCTCGAAAAAGAGGTAATTTTTTCTGGGCCTGTATTCTTTTTCTAGGTTCATTAGGATTCTTAGCAGTTGGGGTTTCTAGTTATCTTGGTAAGAATATGATATCCGTACTTACATCTCAACAAATTCTTTTTTTTCCACAGGGAATCGTAATGTCTTTCTACGGAATCGCGGGCCTATTCATTAGCTCCTATTTGTGGTGCACTATTTTGTGGAATGTAGGCAGTGGTTATGACCGATTCGATAGAAAAGAGGGAATAGTGTCCATTTTTCGATGGGGATTCCCTGGAATAAAACGTCGCATCTTCCTTCGATTCCTTGTACGGGATATCCAATCAATTAGAATTCAGGTTAAAGAGGGTCTTTATCCTCGTCGTATCCTTTATATGGAAATCCGTGGCCAGGGGGTCATTCCCTTGACTCGTACTGATGAGAAGTTCTTTACTCCACGAGAAATTGAACAAAAAGCTGCCGAATTGGCCTATTTCTTGCGCGTACCGATTGAAGTTTTTTGAGTATCAATTGCAATTTTTTTTCAATTGTAAGGGGATTTTGAGTATTTATCTAAAGGAAGGAAGAGGATAAGAGAAAATTGTTTCTAATTTGTTTTGTCCAAATCAGATATATGGCATAATATTCTTCCATAAGAGAAATGGATACAAACACAAAGTCTCAAACTTTGTTGTAGAATTTTTGCTTCAAAGAAAAGAAATATCATATAGAGTCACCAAATGAAATAGAGTCTGCGAATGAAGCGGATTCATTAACAACTCAATTTACAGATCAAAAATGAAAAAAAAGAAAGCATTGCCTTCTTTCCTATATCTTGTATTTATCGTACTTTTGCCCTGGGGAGTCTCTTTCTCTTTTAATAAATGTCTGGAAGTTTGGATTAAGAATTGGTGGAATACCGGGCAATCCGAAACTCTATTAAAAGATATTCAAGAGAAAAGAATTCTAGAGGGATTCATAGAATTAGAAGAACTTTTTCTCTTGGACGAAATGATAAAAGAGAAACCGAAGACACATGTACAAAAATCTCCTATAGGAATACACAAGGAAATAATACAATTGGCTAAAATTGATAATGAGGATCATCTCCATATCATTTTGCATTTCTCGACAAATATAATCTGTTTGGCTATTCTAAGTGGTTCTTTTTTTCTGGGTAAAGAGGAACTTGTCATTTTGAATTCTTGGGTTCGGGAATTCTTCTATAACTTAAATGACTCAATAAAAGCTTTTTTTATTCTTTTAGTTACTGATTTTTTTGTTGGATTTCACTCCACCCGCGGTTGGGAACTACTAATTCGTTGGGTCTACAACGATCTTGGATGGGCTCCTAACGAGCTAATTTTTACTATTTTTGTTTGTAGTTTTCCTGTGATTCTAGACACGTGTTTGAAATTTTGGGTCTTTTTTTGTTTAAACCGTCTATCTCCTTCGCTTGTAGTCATTTATCATTCAATTAGTGAAGCATAAATTCACTCATTTGATTTGCTAATATTAATCAAATTAGCATCTTTCTTCCTTTAGAAAGAAAGGCTTTTCCTTTTTAGCAAAATTCTTTCTATTTCTACCTGCTCAAGGTATTAATCATTCCAGTATAACTGTTGCAGTAGAATGACAACATACTCGTGTATAGGGAACTAGATTAGCTTAGCTACCTATCTAATTTATTGTAGAAATTCCGGGATCCGCGATTGGACATGGAAAATAGAAATACTTTTTCTTGGTTAAAGGAACAGATGATTCGATCGATTTCTGTATCGATCATGATATACGTAATAACTCGGACATCTATTTCAAATGCATATCCCATTTTTGCGCAGCAGGGTTATGAAAACCCGCGGGAAGCAACTGGACGAATTGTATGTGCCAATTGCCATTTAGCTAATAAGCCCGTGGATATTGAAGTTCCCCAGGCTGTGCTTCCTGATACTGTATTTGAAGCAGTTCTTCGAATCCCTTATGATATGCAGCTGAAACAAGTTCTTGCTAATGGGAAAAAGGGAGGGTTGAATGTAGGTGCTGTTCTTATTTTGCCCGAGGGATTCGAATTAGCGCCGCCCGACCGTATTTCTCCTGAGTTGAAAGAAAAGATAGGAAATCTCTCTTTTCAGAGTTATCGTCCTAATAAAAAAAATATTCTTGTGATAGGCCCTATTCCCGGTAAGAAATATAGTGAAATTGTCTTTCCCATTCTTTCCCCCGATCCCGCTACGAAAAAAGACGTTCATTTCTTAAAATATCCCATATATGTAGGGGGAAACCGAGGAAGGGGACAGATCTATCCTGATGGTAGCAAGAGTAACAATACGGTCTATAATGCTACGTCAACAGGTATAGTAAAAAAAATACTACGTAAAGAAAAAGGTGGGTATGAAATATCCATAGTCGATGCGTCGGATGGACGCCAAGTGATTGATATTATACCTCCCGGGCCGGAGCTTCTTGTTTCAGAGGGGGAATCAATCAAGCTTGATCAACCATTAACAAGCAATCCTAATGTGGGAGGGTTTGGTCAGGGGGA